TTATTATATATATCATGAGCGATACGGAAATAGATAGAGTAATCTGTTCTCTTATCCAAGAAAAGGCATTTCTAGTTTGCATGTTCCAACCTTGATCCTGAAAATTTCTACAATAAGATTCGGTAGGTCACTGGCATAGTTTCCTATCCACGATTTTGCTATTTACTGAAAATATTTTGCTAGAGTATAAGAAGAACCCCCCTCCCCCCGGGGAGAAAAAAATGAATCAATTTTTGTATGTTTAGCTTTTTTACAAAATAACAAACTTTATAATTGAACCAGCCAATCCTTTTTTCAGTCATTCATTGAATGATAAATCACTACAAGTGACGGAGATATACGATTTAAATAACGGAAAATCCAATATTTTATAATTGTATCTAAAATGACTGGAAAGGTGGAAACAAGACCAGATATAATTTGACCATTCTGAACAAACCCAAAATCTTTATACACAGAACCAATCATTAGTTCCCAACCGTGGGTCGAATGGAATCCTATACATAAATCGGTTAATAAAAGAATAGAAAAAGCTTTTATTGTGTCACTTAAGTTATATAGGAATTCTTGAATCCAAAAATTAAGAATAATAAGTTCTTGATTACCTAGAATAGAGTAACCACTTAGAATAACAAAACAGATTATATTTGTCGAGAAGTGTAAAATCGTATTGATACTATCTTCGTTATGCGTCTTGATCAATTGGATGGTTTCTTTGTAAATTCCGGTACGTAGGTTTTGTAGACGTGTTTCCGGATATTCCTTTAGCATTTCGTCCAAGAGAAACAGTTGCTGGAATTCTATGAATTTGTTTAGAATACTCTTTTCTTGAATATCATTCAAGAAAATTTCGGATTGTCTAGTATCCCACCAATCGGTAATCCAAGATTCCAGACTTTTCTTAAATGTAAAAGAGATGCACCAGGGCAAAAAGACTATAGATGTAAGATATAGGGGGGGGGTGAATGCTTTCTTTTTTGCCATTTTTCGTCTTTAATGAACTCAGCTTCACCTCACTCGTCAAATCCTATAATACGAGAATAATAATAATCTTTCTATCAAGCATAAGTTATATTACAAGTCATATAATATAAATATTAATCTATAATATAGAAATCGAATTTAAATAGAAATCCATAATCTATTCCCGTATTTTTTTGATTTGCAATTCGGGAGTTAGTCCTTTCCCTGAATTTAGACAGAATACAGAAAGACCGAAATAGAATAAGATAAGAAAAGGAAAGAATCCACTACCAATTAGAATGAAGAAAAAAAAGAATGTTTCAAAAGATATCAATTGATAAGATTCGAAGCAATTACTCCTTTTTATTTTGATGAATACACCGAAGAACACTTTTGCATAATGAAGTAGGATTTCGAAACCAAACAAAGAATGTCCCTTCTATAAAAATCTAAATATTTTGAAAAAAAAAAATGCTTTTCCCTAAGAAAGTATTTCTTTTTCAGTTCATTTTTTTTTTTCAAAATACTTCAATAGGTACATGTAAGAAATAGGCCAATTCCGCGGCTTTTTGTTCCATTTCTAGTGGAGTCAAATTCTCGTCAATACGAGTCAAGGGAATGGCCCCCTGGCCTATAATTTCCATATAAAGAACACGGCGAGTATAAATACCCTCTTTAACTTCTAGTCTTATAGACTGAATATCTTTCAGAAGGAATCGGAGAAAAATACGACGATTTTTTCCAGGAAATCCCCAACGAAAAATACACACTATTCCCTCTTTTCTATCGAATCGATCATAACCACTACCCACATTCCACGCAATTGTACACCACAAATAAGAACTAATAAAGAGACCTGCGATTCCATAGAAAGACATCACGACCCCTTGTGGAAAAAAAAGAATTTGCTGGGACGGAAATAAAGATAACAAATTCTTACTAAGATAACTTGAAGTTCCAACCAATAAGAACCCCAATGAACCTAAAAAAAGGATAAAGGCCCAACAGAAATTGCTTGTTTTTCTAGACCCCGTTATAAGTTCTATCCATATACGTTCTGATCGCCAACTCATATTAGATCCGGTTCTATTTTATTCGAATAGGGAGAATACAAAACCCAAGCAAATGAATTTGACTTTGTTTCCGAAGTAACTTTCATCAACTAGCAATATTTTGATGTAAACTTTTAGGGGTAATTCATCGAACTGCTTCCATATCTAAAAAAAAACAAGATTTTTTTAGATATGGAAGCAGTGGGGACAGATCTAAAAAATCTTGTTTTTTTGAACATGAAGAAATAAAGAAGCCATTGTAATTGCCGGAAATATTAGGCCCACTAAAGGCACAAAAACGGAGGGTAAGTTTATCATAGAATGGGTACCTCGATTTACTATTTTACCTTTTTTATTCTATTTTTATTGTTATATTAATATTTTTGTTCTATTAATTTCATTAATAATATGATTTTGTTATTGTTATAAAGATAGTCTATATTCACTAGTATATACTTATACTAAGTATATACGAGTGAATATATATATAATGAGTTATAGAATATTCAATAATATAAAAAGAATAATTATATTTATTAATAAATAATAGAATCAAAAGTACAAATAGCATCGAATAATCTAAGGAATGTAAAATAAAATAAATGGGTGGATTATCATACATATTCTTCTTGTAAAAATAGAAGGAGAAATCCACCCATTTATTTTATTCTTAGTATTCTTCTACTATTAGTTTATTACAATTCTCTTGTGTGTTCTAATTCTATTTTTGTCCCATAATTTATTTGAAGTTAAAAAAAAAAGAATTCAAAAATAATTTTAGGCTCCGCTTTCTTTTTCTTTTTGAGTAAAAGGAAAGAAAGCATGGAGTTGAAATAACTCACTGAGAACCCACTTTAAAAGATTACGCGGTACGATTGAATCAAATAAGCCCTTTTGGAATAAATATTCCGCCGTTTGTGAACCCTCAGGTACTGCTTTATTCAAGGTTTGTTCAATTACTCTTTTACCTGCAAATGCAATGTAAGCATTTGGTTCGGCAATAATGATATCCCCCAACATGCCAAAACTAGCTGTCACCCCACCTGTAGTAGGAGATGTAAGGATTGATACATAGAATAACTTTTTATTTGTTTGATAATCATATAAAGCAGAAGAGATTTTAGCCATTTGCATCAAGCTCAAACTTCCCTCTTGCATACGTGCTCCTCCAGACGCACATACGAGAATAAGGGGTAAAAGTTGATTGGTAGCATATTCGACCAAACGGGTGATTTTCTCACCCACTACGGATCCCATACTACCTCCCATAAATTGAAAATCCATAATCCCAACAGCTACAGAAATGCCGTTTAGTTGACCTATGCCTGTTTGAACAGCCTCGGCTAATCCCGTCTTTATTTGATAAGAATCAATACGATCTTTATAAGGTTCCTCTTCCGAATGAAATTCAATCGGATCAAGAGAGACCATGTCTTCATCCATAGGATTCCAAGTACCCGAATCAATCGAAAGTTCGATTCTATCTGAACTGCTCATTTTCAAATGATATCCACAGTGTTCACAAATATTCATTTTTGATTGAAAAAATTTCTTATAATTTAATCCATAACAATTTTCACATTCAATCCACAAATGTTTGTATTTTTGAGTTTCATCGAGATCACTAGAACTTTCTCTTTTAATGAAATCAGTCTCGTTTGTATTCTCGTTAGTTCCAGCTATTATACTAGAACTCTCGCTTTCACTACCATTTTTGCCCTTACCACAAATGTTACTATAAAAGTAACTGTCATTGTATTTGTCACTATCATCTAAAATGGAATTATCAATAAAGATTTGAGAACAAAGATAACTTTCAATGCAACTAATAATGTTATTATTCCAACTAGATTGAGTATCATATGTGTGATGATCATCATCATTATTAGAATTACAGACATTATTCAGATAGTTAGAATTCTTATAACTAGAAAAAAAACTTTCTGGTTCACTTAGAAAAAAATGATCATTATCAATCTCCAAAATTTGATTTTCAATATCAAAATATATGGAATAACCGTTCTGTTTAATATCCCGAACTAAAAAAGTTTTATCAGATAGGAAATTCTGCATGTTCCGGCTGACATTGACTGAATAATCAACATTACTGTAACTAGAGTTTTCACTATCTTTCCAACTATAAATGTTTTTATCCATATCCATTAAAATTGGGTCTTCACTTACACTGGTATTTTCACTAGAACCAAAATTCTCTATTGATTCACTTAAGCTACACCCGTATTCGAACCTCCTCTTAAACAACATAGAATTGAACCCCCATTTTTCCATAGATCTTTTTTCCCTTTTATTTACACGAAAATACAATAGATGAATAGTCATTGGATGAAAAATCATATAAGTATTCCATTTTATATTCGATTTTAAATATTATATCTCATTTATTTACCATAAAAAAAAAAAATAGATAACCCCATCCGGAGTAATGTATTTTTAGACGCAATTACTTAATTTAGTCATTATTCATTTACCCTTTTCTATCATATAGAGATATATTTTTTCTACCCTTACTCTATCTATTTTTTTTTTTTAAATGGATCCAAATCTATTTTTGTGGTTATAGAAAACAACATTCTATGTCAACAACAAAAAACAAATTTAAAAGGAAAAATAAGGTATGAATAGAACAAGAGAGTGGAGGGGATAAAAAAAAGAGAAAAGAAGAGTTCTAAAACTCGATATACAAGGAATCCGCACTCTCTTTCCCCTCTTTTTTTATTAATTGAATTTCGTTTGTTGATTAGGGCAAAGTGACATAAAAACACCTGCCCTTTTTTGAAATATCCTGAAGGGTTCCTGTGGGTTGAGCACCTTGTTCAAGGAAATAGAGAATAACAGGAACATTTAAATAGGTTTGATTCTTTATTGGATCATAAAAACCCACTTTCCGAAGATCTCTTCGGGATCGAACATCAATTGCAAGGATTCGATAAACGGCTTATTAGGATAGAGATAAAAGATCAACCCCCCCCCCCCTAGAAACGTATAAGAAGTTTTCGCCTCGTACGGCTCGAGAAAATTGAAAATTAAGTCTTATGTATAAAATTAGTATATCAAATAGATCAATAAAATCATCAAATCAATTACACTGTGGTTTAAGTCTTTTTTTTATTCCTTATTTGAGAAAGAAAAGGAATAAAAAAAAAGACTTATATTATATTCGCAATCTCATAACTCAAATTAGATAACTCTCAAATAACTGAAGGCAAAAAAAAGCCCTTTAGGTTAGGTATTTCACGTATTGAGCAGTCTTTACCCCATTTTTTGCCTTTCTTACTTCTTTAGAATGCATTTTTTTCTTCATTCTAAGGAAATTGGTATTATTCTAATAGAATTTTTGAGACAATTTGAAAATGGTATTTACTTGTTCCAGAATCCTTTAGCTTTTACTTTAATCATTGGGTTTAGACATTACTTCGGGGATCTTTAATCGTTTTATTTAAAAATGGCAGCAACATACCCTTTTTCTTTCTCTGAAAGAATCATACAAACGGAAGAGAAGGCTAATTCCCGTAGATACACTTTTGATCGAAATAGCTTTACCAATTCCAACAAATTAATTTGACTTTTTTTAAACTTGCTTGAATTGGATTGTATCCTTTCGATTTCTGTATCCAAAATATACTTACGAAGTTGTTCTAATTTCTTAATTTTCACTAACCTTAGATATTTGCCCTTGAGAAATGAATCCACTCGAGCTCCATTGTGTACTATTTACATCATCAACCCCCCCCAACCCCATTCTAGTATAACAGGACAAATAATGTCGAGCCAAGAGTACCCAAATTTACATATACTAGAAAAAAAATGGCGGATGTAAAAATACACAGCTAATCCAATCATGTCTTTCAAGGCGCACGTTGCTTTTTACCACATCGTTTCAAACGAAGTTTTACCATAACATTCCTTTAGTTTGGATCCGGTATTTCATTGATTCAATCAATAAATAATAATCTATACTTATAACTTTTAGTAAGTTTTCTTTCTATTCGATATGGGTGGCTATACAATTCCTAAACTAAAGAAAAAATATTCAAATTAACTCGATATTTGATTCCCTTTTTCTATTTCAAAATCTTTTCATTCCGAAATGCAAAATATAACAAATTCTATATTAATAGAATATCTGAATTCAATTGAATTCTATGTAATGGTAATGATCAATAATTTTAGTTTAATTCTAGATATATATATAGATATATAGATCATATCAAAATCTATATCATATCAAACTCCCGTAGCAACAATTTTTTGTATAGAAATTTTTGAACTAGAATTGACGAACAACCAATACCAATAATACTATTTATTAGTTTAAGTTTAGTGTCGAATCGGAAATGGGGCGTGGCCAAGCGGTAAGGCAACGGGTTTTGGTCCCGCTATTCGGAGGTTCGAATCCTTCCGTCCCAGAGCATATCTATTCGTGACGTAGATCCTATTTGAATACAAATTGTATATCAGAGTAAAGATTCACTTTTCCCTTTTTTATTATTTTTATTGTAATCGCCGCGGATAATTGTATAATTCAAAAATCTATTTTTTATTATTTCTATTTTTTTTTTTGATATATATAGTTTTTTTCATTTAGGAAAATGAATATCTATAATTAATAAATATGTATATATTCGAAATTCATTACTATCTATATTAAATTAATTAATAATAATTAATAGATACTATCAATCATAAATTACAATGAAATAAATAACCAAATTATTCAAATAATATTTTTAATATTACTAACATTATATTAGTTTAATATTACTAACATTATATTAGTATTATAAAATATTAATAAATGATACATATTATCAACATATTATCATATATATACAATAAAATATAATAATCAAAATGAAAATTCGAATTCCACAAAAGGAAAAATACAATGAATTTTCTTAAAAAACAACAAAATGTTTGTTATGCTTAATATCTTTAGTTTGGTCTGTATTTGTATTGACTCTGCCCTTTATTCAAGTAGTTTTTTCTTAACGAAATTACCCGAAGCCTACGCTTTTTTGAATCCAATTGTAGATATTATGCCAGTAATACCCGTACTCTTTTTTTTGTTAGCTTTTGTTTGGCAAGCTGCTGTAAGTTTTCGATGAGATCTTTCATTTAAATAATGCCTAAAACAAAATTCAAAATTGATTTTAAAATCCAAATTCGAACATTTTAACAATTTATAAAATCAGATAAGTCTTGCGGTGTTAATCCTAGATTCGAATATTGAAATTTTTTGATAGACAAAAAAATACCGATCATCTCATAATTTCTGTTTTTCTTTTTACATTGAGCAATCCCAATCCTATTATATAGTATCATTCGATTTGAATCCATCATCAATACCTAGATTATGTATATGCAAAGAATATTTTTGATAATAGTAAAAAACAAGTAATAATATATATATATTAATAGGCTAGATTCTTACTATATATACTACAAATCAATTTCCCAATTTTTT